CTTACTAGATGATCCCTCTAGAGGAGAGGGATTATATGAAATCCGTCTAATCTAGTTACTTCGTTCTCTATTTCTACTGGCAGGATCCTGAGGAAAAGAATTTCGTTTCCACCGAGCTGAAACAATATGCGATGCGGATGGTTCTAGTAAACCAAAACCACTCTCTTCCAGCTTGTTTGGCTTCAATTTCCCTTTTACAACACCAAAATAGAAGATCTAGTTACGATTGGAACTAAACTTTTGTATCTTCATCCATGGATCCTTAGTCATACTTATTCAATTGGAAGACTGGATCCAGTTCAAAAAAATTATGTTTCACGACTACATAATCCATTTTTATTTATTAAAAATAAAAATGAATTTCTAATAGGACTTTGGATACAAATCGTGAGAATGTATGTTCTTCCTCAAATATGCTATTGAGAGGTAAAGGATTAAACCTTTTTAAGAAATAAAGTTTTTGATCGGAGTATGAAAAAAACGGAGATACCCCTTCCCTTAACTATTTAAGTTTTTAATAGAACGAATCACACTTTTACCACTAAACTATACCCGCTACATATACATTATTGTATATAAATGGACTATTTGTCGAACAAAGGAGTGAGACGCAATCAAGATAGGATCCAAATTATGGTGTTGACGCATATTTAGTCCTGTTAGCTAGGGACTTAAAAGGGTAAAGGGCACAAAGCTTTTCAAATTTTCGAATTTTTTAAATAACATACATAAATTTTAATAAGACTATATATATATCCTTGTTTTGTTGGATTGCTAGTATTTTCGGATTGAAGGGGTCATTGAAGCTAGACAAAAAGAGGTACGGGCCTGGCCGGTACTTAACTAAGACCCGGCCCAGGCCGGGGGAATAAATCTTTCGTACAAAATCAAAGAAGTAAGGTATTCTTTCTATTGTATTGTAGATACTTGTTTCGAATCATTATCTAAATGTAATTCTTAATCAAATTCGTTCTTTATTTACTCTGAACTTACTTATTTTATATTAATGAAAAATAGGAAATTCCTAATATAAAATTTTATAATTGCATTTTATTTAATTATAAAATAATAATTAATATAATTAATATATATTATATTAATATATATGTATATATGTAATAGTAATATATATTAATTAGTAATATATATTAATTCATAATATATGATATGAAATATGAAAATAAAATAAAGAAAATATTGAATTCTCCGTAATTTCTTTAATTTAAATTATTTCGATTTTCTTTTCCATTTGGAGTTGTTTGGAGAGATGGCTGAGTGGACTAAAGCGTCGGATTGCTAATCCGTTGTACGAATTATTCGTACCGAGGGTTCGAATCCCTCTTTCTCCGCTCGCTCTGATTACTCGACCCGCTTGATACTTTCGATTTCGAACTTTCAAAAGGAATTGAAATTCCTTGAATTTATCATAGGTAAATTTATACAATAGATAAAATAATAAGAAAAGTTTAGAAAAAAAAATTATTCCTCACGTCCAGGATTACGTCCTGGATCATTAGATAAGAATCCGAAGATGAAGAGAGAAACAAAGAATATCACTACTGTGTAAACAAAGAGTTTAAGACTAAGCATTATACAACCTCCAAAATAATCTTATTTTCGAAAAAGGGAATAGATTACCTATTTTTTCTTTTCAACACATCTACTTACTATTTTGTTTAATTTGTTTGTTTAATTTTACACGACCCCCTGCAAAAAAATTCAATTTTGGAAAAGAAAGTCATTTTTACGAATTTCTTTGTATTGTATGTAATAAGATTTTTCTTTCTTACTTACAACTTACAAAAAACTTCTTGTCATATCGACAATTAGGTATTGTACGGGACCTAGACCCAGTAAACTCTTTGCTCACTGAAAGGTGAGAACGAATAAATAAGCTGATCCAAATTCATCTTTGCGGTTATTTAAATTTAATATTAATATACAATAATTTAAATTTTTGAATCGAGGGTTTATAATAATAATGTAATACTTAGTCGATCTTATTCATTTTTCGAATTTTATTATCGAATAAATCATGAATCGATTTGGATTTGGCAAAATGAGTCTATTTGGCAAAGTATTAAAAATTTTATCGAAAACTTACAGCAGCTTGCCAAACAAAGGCTAATAGAAAAAAGAAAAGAGGTATAACAGGCATAACATCTACGATTGGATTGAAAACCGCATAAGCTTCGGGCAATTTGGCAAAGAAAAAACTGTTCGAATAAAGGACAGAATTAAGACAGATACAGATTAAGCTAAAGATATTAAGCATAACAAACATTTCGTTCTTGTGTATTAGATAATTTTATTTTGATTGAATTATTTTTATAAGGGAAAAATGAAAAAGAAAGGAATTCCACTTTCATACATTATCTTAATTGAATTCTACGTAATGATCAATGAATTTTTTACATTATATATATAATTTATATGTCTTAAATCCTAGCAACAAAAATATGCTACATATGTATTTCATATGTATTTATTTTTCATATGTATTTATTATTTATTATGTATTATGTTATGTAATGTACTTTTTTGGATATTTTTTTTTTTTGGGGGGGGGGGTTGACCAATAACTAATAAGACTAGTAGTCTTTACTAGTGCCAAAGGATAAAAATGGGGCGTGGCCAAGTGGTAAGGCAGCGGGTTTTGGTCCCGTTACTCGGAGGTTCGAATCCTTCCGTCCCAGATCCTATCTATCAGAAACAGAAGATAGGATCACACTGTATCCCACATAAAAATCCCACATAAAACAAAAAATCTTTAAGAGAACAAAAAGTTGTTCTGAATTCTTAGAATGTATTTTTTTTTCATTTTTAATTAAAATTATTTTTTGGTTTATCATTCACATTCAGAATATGCTCGTACTATGTTATATTCATTTTTAAGTTAGTTACCCATTTAACTAAATTGAATATAACATATTCATCAAATGTGAATTATCACATAATGCATTCTGAATTGCAGCGTGAAACAAAGGCATCCCTCTTCCCTTCCACACAACGCCTAAAGTAAAAAATCGGTATCCCAATTTTTCTATGTGGAGATGATACTAAAGAGTAGCGAGTTTTTGTTACTAATTTCATCAGTTTCATCATCAGTCTTAGAAAACCTCTAAAGTTGTGATATGGTAACAAAATAGGAGAATTGTCGGAATTCCATTTCTTTCTATCTTATATCTTAGATTCCTCAAATAAAAATTATTGGAAATATATGTTTGTAAATCTATGTAATGTAAAGTAAGGATTGGGGGAAATTAGTATATTTCATATACTTGTACTTGAACTTTTTTATGAAATTGATGGAAAAATTGTCGAACCTGAAGTAAAACAAAATACAAAAAAATCCATATACCATATAACCATAAAAAATCCATATGATCATATCATATAAAATAAACAAGGTAAAGTCCTATACTCATATATATACTCATATATATAATATAATTGTAATTATATAATTGTAAATAATTGTAATATGTTTAATAATATTTTTTTTATTTAATTTTAATAATATTTAATATTTTTTTTTATGAACTCTCGGTTGGTACTTGAAAAAGTATGATAAATCAATAGTTTCTAGACTAGAAATTTACGACCTTTTGTTTTGGGATTGTTGGACGAGTTTATTTGATTAATAATGGATTTTGCTCCAGTTTTTTAAACTAAACATTTTTAAACTAAACATATTAAATTAAAATTAAGAAATTTTAGTTTTATAGTTTTTTTGTTTGTTATATTATATAAATATGTATCCTTCGTGATTGACCATCCTGAACAATCTGTTGGAGATGTAAATGAGTCTTTAGCAAACGTTTTTTTTATAAATATGTTTTATTCATATGATAGAATATCGAGGTAAATAAATTTGATCCTTACTGAACTTTATCCTTATCCCAGATTCGCAAAAAGTATATAGAATACTTTTCTATCCATAGGTAGAAAGTATGGACTATTATATACTGCTTGTTGAGCCAATGACTATTCATGATTACACATATTAAATGAAATATATTTAACCTTAAATATATTTCATCGTGGTTTGAAATTCAATTGAATTTTATTTTTTTTTTATATTAGAGGAATGTTATGGTAAAACTTCGTTTGAAACGATGTGGTAGAAAGCAACGTGCGACTTGAAGGACATGATCGGCTGTGGATTTTTACATCCACCATTTTCCATAAAAATGAAGATGCTCTTGTCTCGACATAATTTGTTCTGTTCCATTAGGAATCTAATTTGTCTTAGATTGATAGTACGTGATGGAGCTCGAGTAGAAAAGATTGATTTATTTATCAAGGGGAAGAATCTAGGGTTAGTGCTAATCAATCAATAAGTTAGACCAACTTTGTAAATATATCCTCAATATCAATATAAAAAAATCGAAAGGTTTAAACTTGAAACAAGTAAAAAAAAAGTTTTTTTTTCGATAAAAAGAAAGGTGTATCTTAGGAAATCAATTCTTCGTATTCTATTTCTATGGGTATTCCATTTATATAGAAGAAAATAACAAAAAACAAAAGGTATGTTGCTGCCCTTTTGAAAAGGAGTAAGGATCACCGAAGTAATGTCTAAATCCAATGATTTTACAAAGGAAAGATAAAGGATTCCGGAACAAGGAAACACTATTTTCAATTGTCTCAAGAAAGGGATCAGAATAATTGACTCGGGATGAGACAAACAAAAGAGGTTAGAGACGGCTCAATAAATGTTTAAGGATTCCCCTAGGACTATGTCAGAATTACCCAACTTGAGTTATGAGTACGAATGAAAATTTTTTTCTCGAGTTCGAGCCGTATGAGGATAAAACCTCTTATACGTTTCTGGGGGAGATTGTTTATGTGCATCTATCCCAATGAGCCATCTATCGAATCGTTGCAATTGATGTTCGATCCCGACGAGAAGGGAGAGATCTTCGAAAAGTGGGTTTTTATGATCCGATAAATAATCAAACTTATTCAAACGTTCCTGCTATTCTATATTTCCTTGAAAAAGGTGCTCAACCAACAGGAACTGTTTCTGACATTTTTAGGAAAGCAGATTTATTTAAAGAAAAAATTTCGAGTTGAGTTAAAGTTAATTAGTTAAAATGAAAAGTTAATTAAAAGAAAAAAGACCAAAATAAAGAAAAAAGGGGGGGAGGAATAAATATATATATAGTGTAATTATTTACATTTACCTACAATTTATTATCTATAATTTGTCCTTTTCCTGTTATAGGAATCCAGCAACAAACAAGGAATTAATCCTGTTTATCTTTTATTGATTGAATAAACCTGTCTGTCTTTATCTCTTCCTTATTTTATAAAAATTTCTGATTTATTTATATTTTTTTGTTTGTGCCAATCCAACAAAAATCTTTATTTGATTTACTTCAGTTTTTTATTCGTTTTATCACCATTCTAGTCATATTTATATTGACAATGTTATATTGAACAAATATAATTGATCGTAGATAAAGAAATCTCTTTATCCCGACCCTATCCTATATTGTATTATTGGATTTGGTTTTTAATTCACTTCAGTCAAATGACGGGTTTGTATTGCCGGGTTTACTGTCATAGAAGATGTTTTTTTTTCCTTAACTCGGGTTAAATAAAAAAATGTATAAATAAACGGTTGGTCCGTCGGAATTTTGGCATTTCTATTAGGAATTTGGTGCTTTTTACTATGATCTATACATTTTTTTCTAATTGATCAATAAATCAACAAGAAAGATTTGTTCTTAGTTCAATGTTTTGATGGGGTCGCGCAGTCTAATTCAATTGGTTTTTTATTTCGATCGTATCTACATATCCAACTTTTGTTTTGAAGGGTTGGGTTGCTAACTCAACGGTAGAGTACTCGGCTTTTAAGTGCGACTATGATCTTTTACACATTTTGATGAAGCAATAAATTCGTCCAGACTTTTGGTAGAGTCTATAAGACCACGACTGATCCTCAAAGGTAATGAATGGAAAAAGCAGCATGTCGTAATACGTAATATAATAAAATAATAGATTTATTATTTTCATTGAAAAAATTTCAAATTAAAATGAAAGTGAAATTAAGAATTTCTCCTTACTCAATTCTTACAATTTTTTTTGGTAGGGAAGTGGACAAAACAAATTCAAATTTATAGTTTGGTCTAGTGAATAAATGGATAGAGCTTCATGGCTCCAATTCCAATTCTGATAAACCAAAAAGCAACGAGCTTATGTTCTTAATTTGAATTAAACGATTACCCGATCTAGTTAGACGTTAAAAATGGATTAGTGCCTGGTACGGGAAAGGATGGGGTCTCCCGTGAGGAGACCATCGATTCTTTTTTTTTTTTTTTTTTATGAATCCTAAATATTGATTATTATGGGTTAGAGACGAATGTGTAAAAGAAACAGTATACTGATAAAGATAATTAATTCCAAAATCAAAAGAGCAATCAGGTTGCAAAAATAAAGGGTCATTATCCTCTTGTAATTATAACGAAGATAAACCATTTTTGATAGAAAAAGGGGAGTAAAAAAACCTATTGATTGGATTTCCTCTTTCCTTTACAGGTTTATTATTATTATTGTATATATACATAATCTTCTTTATTATACATAATACTCTGTTTTGACCATATTGCACTATGTATCAGTTATTTTATAACTCAAGAAGTTCCTTCTACCTCTGCTTCACGCGGAAATATAAATGGAAGAATTACAAGGATATTTAGAAGAAGATAGATCTCGGCAACAACAGTTTCTATATCCACTTCTCTTTCAAGAATATATTTACGTATTTGCTTATGATCATGGGTTAAATAGTTCAATTTTTTATGAACCCCAAAACTCCTTGGGTTATGACAATAAATTTAGTTCAGTACTTGTGAAACGTTTAATTATTCGAATGTATCAAAAAAATTATTTGATTTATTCGGTTAATGATATTTACCAAAATATATTTGTTGGGCATAACAATTATTTTTATTTTCATTTTTTTTCTCAGATTCTATCTGAAGGTTTTGCAGTCATTGTAGAAATTCCATTTTCGCTGCAGTTAATATCTTCCCTTGAAGAAAAAGAAATACCAAAATCTCACAATTTACAATCTAGTCATTCAATATTTCCTTTTTTAGAGGATAAATTATTGCATTTAAATTATCTGTCCGATATACTAATACCCTATCCCGTCCATATGGAAATCTTGGTCCAAATGCTTCAATCCTGGATCCAGGATGTTCTCTCTTTACATTTATTGCAGTTCCTTCTCCACGAATATTATAATTGGAATAGTCTCATTATTCCAAAAAAATCTATTTACGTATTTTCAAAAGAAAATAAAAGACTATTTTGGTTCTTATATAATTTATATATATATGAATACGAATTTCTATTAGTGTTTCCTTGTAAACAATCCTCTTTTTTACGATTAATATCTTCTGGAGTCCTTCTTGAGCGAATACATTTTTATGTAAAAATAGAACATCTTGGAGTGTGCCGAATTTTTTGTCAGAAGACTCTATGGATTTT